CGATTCACCGGATCTTACCTCGTTCGAAAAAAGGTCAATAAAAAATCAAGATATGCACTAACTTATTTAATAATTTTAGATTAGTATTTATTCTGAGTCTTTTCAAAATCGTTCAAATATTCAAAACAAGAAGTTACAATTGGTCAAATGAGATAACCAAGTTAGATATAAAAACGAATACTTATAACAGGAAAATGCAAATATAAATTATTATTACGAGAATTTCTCGTAATAATAATTTATATTCATAGAGCAGAGCAAGGATAAAAAATTACACTAAAAAGAGTACTTGATGCTGATATGAATTATATGATTAACTAAGGTCATAGGTCTAATGAAATAAAAACTCTTGATTTTAGTTAGTTTCTTTTAACTCATTAACTAATTCATTATGGGATTGATTGTTTTCCATTTCAATCAAAACGATTTCTTAGTAAACGTTAGAATATTATAGATCTAAAATGAACTTTTTTTTATCGAGAAAGGCTAAAAAACGATTGAGATATTTTTTTATCAAACCAGGTATCCTTTAACAGATTTATTAGTAATCTCATTCGAATTTTCAAATTGAATTTAGGTGTATTCCTTTCTCGAGTTTGACTAAAAAAAGACTCAAGTTTTTTATTAGATTAGGCAAAAGTTTACAATCCTTTGAGGGATTTTATTAAATGTAAATAAAGTATAGAATGACGAAAATCAAGGTCTTTTAGGTTCTTTCTTTATTTTATTAAATCATTAAGTTTGATTTCTATGACCTAGCAGATTCTGCAGATTCTAAAGATATAAATTTGAGAGATAAAGAACGAGAACTAAGAGTTCCAAACCAAAAATTTTTGGTTTTAGAATATTGTATGGAATCAAAATTTTGTTATTTCGAGTAATTTTTGATCCCATTTTCACGGATCTTTCACATATTCACGGATCTTTCACATATCTATATTTCTTTTTTATAAAGAGAATATTATTTCTAGAAAAAATAGATAATGAAAAATAAATAATAATTTGTTTTGAACAATAGATGTCTTTCACATCCAACTATAACAATGATTTTAAAATGGCAGTTCCAAAAAAACGTACTTCTATATCAAAAAAGCGTATTCGTAAAAATATTTGGAAAAGGAAAGGATATTGGGCGGCGTTAAAAGCTTTGTCATTAGGGAAATCTCTTTCTACCGGGAATTCAAAAAGTTTTTTTGTACGACAAACAAATAAGTCCTAAACTATTGGAATAATCGGAATGGATTTGACTCAAAAATTGGCTCAATAATTAATAATTTGTTAATATCAAATTCACAATTGGCAGTCCCTATTCTAATCAATATGAAATAGACCAGGTTTCCATCTTATAAGATGTCTAAAAAAAAGAATTCTTCTGTTTGCTGAATTCTAAAAAAAAAAGCAGAATAAAGAAAAAAATACAAGATTTTTTTATTTCTTTGTAGTAGATTTTCACTAAGATTTTTGTGGTGGGGAGTCTTATTTTCCCCATCGACCTTTACAAAAATGAAAACAGTTTTTTTCTTTTATCGAGAGCATTATCTACTTGCAAAAGTTGGATTTTAGAATAGGATAAACTACGTCAAAGCCCTAAGATAAAAGAGAAATAAACCGGACACCCTAAAAAGAAATGAAACTAATGAACTTTCAAATTGACTTTTGAACTCATTTTTTTTATCAATTGGAATCTTTACTAAAAAACTTATTTGATTGAATTGACTTGTTCAATCTCGACGATTGAATATAAATAGGCTATTATTAGTTCGAGCAAGCCGCTATGGTGAAATCGGTAGACACGCTGCTCTTAGGAAGCAGTGCTAGAGCATCTCGGTTCGAGTCCGAGTGGCGGCATGCGATCTTCTAAAACAGACCCAATAGATCCTATAATAAAAATAAATTCAATTCCCGATTTATAATTATTAATTAATATTAATTTAGGGGATTCCCTCCCTTTTTTCATTTTTATGATATTTTCAACTTTAGAGCATATATTCACTCATATTTCCTTTTCGATTGTTTCAATTGTAATTACAATTAATTTGATAACCTTATTGGGCAATGAAATCATAAAATCATATGATTCGTCAGAAAAGGGGATGATAGTTACTTTTTTATGTCTAACAGGATTATTAATCACTCGTTGGATTTATTCGGGCCATTTCCCACTAAGTGATTTATATGAATCATTAATCTTTCTTTCATGGAGTTTCTCCCTTATTCATATAGTCCCTTATTTCAAAATAAGAAAAAATTATTTAACCACAATAACTGCCTCAAGTACTATTTTTACCCAAGGCTTTGCTACTTCGGGTCTTTTAACTGAAATACGTAAACCCGCAATATTAGTACCTGCTCTACAATCGGAGTGGTTAATAATGCACGTAAGTATGATGATATTGAGCTATGCGGCTCTTCTTTGTGGATCATTATTATCCGTAGCACTTCTAGTCATTACATTTAGAAAGATTTTTTATAGTTATAAAAGTAATAATTTATTAAAATT